GAAGGATGATAGAAAGAGAGAACAAAAATATCAATGATATATGATTCCAATATGTATGGTCTATGAATCAACTCATAAAAGGCAGTGTGATAAAGCATTAATACTGATATAATCAATACTGATATAAATATATAAATGAAATATAAATAAATAAAATAATATAAAAAAAAGAAAAAAAAAAAAATAATAAAGAATAAAGAGCCTCGGGTTAATAAAAACTGAGGAGATTGACTCGGGAACGAATTTTGCCGGAAGCTCCATTGCAGAGTTCAGGCCTAACCATTAATGGAGAAGCTATGGGAACGACGAAACCTGTGACTGCATAGGATTCTATTGAAAACGAATCCTAATAATTCATTGGGTGGGATGGCGGAACGAACCAAGAAAAAATTTATTTATTCTGAGAGGTGTCATGAATTGACTGACACTACGAATGAAAGAGTCAATATTCGCCCGCGAAATCTTTATTTATTGGATTACAATTTTTGGCGCGATTCGATAGAGATAAAAATAAGGATTCATTATATTCTACGTTATATTCTAAAAAAAGAAGCATTTTTTATATTTTCTATATCTAATTCTATATCTAATAATATACACGTCTAGCTGTATATTTTGTATATACATCTTCCTTTGTAACAAATTAAATATGTAACAAATTAAATATCAATAAATGCCATTCATTACTTAATAATTACTTATATTAATTATTATAAATATAATAATTATTTATTATTATATTTATAATAATTATACATGCGTATCTGTAATATTATGGAATCGTTTCATTCGCGAGGAGCTGGATGAGAAGAAACTCTCATGTCCGGTTCTGCAATAGAGATGGAATTAAGAAACAACCATCAACTATAACCCCAAAAGAACCAGATTTCGTAAACAACATAGAGGAAGAATGAAGGGAATATCTTATCGAGGCAATCATATTTGTTTCGGCGGATACGCTCTTCAGGCGCTTGAACCCGCTTGGATCACAGCTAGACAGATAGAAGCGGGGCGGAGAGCAATGACACGATATGCGCGTCGTGGTGGAAAAATATGGGTACGTATATTTCCCGACAAACCTGTTACAGTAAGACCTACGGAAACACGTATGGGTTCGGGAAAGGGATCCCCCGAATATTGGGTATCTGTTGTTAAACCGGGTCGAATACTTTATGAAATGGGCGGAGTATCAGAAACTATAGCCAGAGCAGCTATTGAAATAGCTGCGTGCAAAATGCCTATACGAACTCAATTTGTTATTTCACGATAGGGATGTAGAACTAAACAAAAGGGATATTGAGGATGAAAAAACAACCGCAGGTTTATTCTGGACGGACAATATTTCTTTTTTTCCTTCATCCTTTGCATTGAAATAACAGATTCAAATAAAAAATATATGATTCAACCTCAGACCCTTTTGAATGTAGCGGATAACAGCGGAGCTCGAGAATTGATGTGTATTCGAATCATAGGAGCTGGTAATCACCGATATGCTCATATTGGTGACGTTATTGTTGCTGTAATCAAAGAAGCAGTGCCAAATATGCCTCTAGAAAGATCAGAAATCATTAGAGCTGTAATTGTACGTACATGTAAAGAACTCAAACGTGACAACGGTATGATAATACGATATGATGACAATGCAGCGGTCGTCATTGATCAAGAAGGAAATCCAAAAGGAACTCGAGTTTTTGGTGCGATCGCTCGGGAATTGAGACAGTTGAATTTTACTAAAATAGTTTCATTAGCTCCCGAGGTATTATAAATACTAGTAGATGACACTATGATATAGTAGGCTATCTGAAATAGATCAAATTAATAGATTGTGTCTCACGCATATACTTTTAAAAATTTAATAATAAAAAAAAAAAAAATAAAGAAAAAAGGAAACATGTTGATTATATCAAAATTAGGAGGCACAAAAAATTATAGTTCGTTATGGGTAGGAACACTATTGCCGATATAATAACTTCTATAAGAAATGCTGACATGAATAAAAAAGGAACTGTTCGAATAACATCTACTAATACCACCGAAAACATTGTTAAAATACTTCTACGAGAAGGTTTTATTGAAAATGTTCGGAAACATCGGGAAAATAACAAATATTTCTTGGTTTCAACCCTGCGACATAGAAAGACTAGGAAAGGAATATATAGAACCGTTTTAAAGTGTATCAGCCGACCCGGTTTACGAATTTATTCCAACTATCAACGAATTCCTAAGATTTTAGGTGGAATGGGAATTGTAATTCTTTCTACTTCTCAAGGTATAATGACAGATCGAGAAGCTCGACTAGAAAGAATTGGAGGAGAAATTTTGTGTTATATATGGTGATCCTCCTCCTCTGGTATCCTAATTTTATCTCTAACTTCCCATTTGTGAAATAGAGAGGAAAAGTGAGTTATATACCTCTTCCTTCATTAGTTGATACTTCAAGGGGGTTACCTGGAATGAAAGAACAAAAATTGATTCATGAAGGTTTAATTACTGAATCACT